ATCCCGACCCTACTATCATTATGCCTTTGCAATGTTACTTGGTTCAACTCCATTTGTGACCTTTTTTCGTATGTGGGACTCTCTATCTTCTTGGGTAGATAATCGATCGTCTTTCATTTTGATAGTGAGTAGTTTTTTTAATAATAAGTCAAGTCAAGAATAATAATCGAACTGGAGGAGCAAGCGGAGGCTCGAAAGCTGGAGCGCGCTAGCGCGCTTTCCGTTTTCTCGCTTGGTAAGCAAGCAACCTGTTATGTAGGCGCCAACTCCCAGTTCTTTCTCTTCTTTCTTTTTGAGTTTAGTGACAGTTCATCAAAAATTGTCCAAGATTGCGTCATTGAGTACGCGACGCGCATTTTAGATAGTCCAAGAGCTGGTTGTCTCCTCTAAGGGGAAAAGAGTATGAAGGATTTATATAACGTGATGACTGGAATTTTTGATCAGTTAGCAACAGAGGAGCCGTCTGATTGGAGCAGTGTAGATAGCTACAGGAAATCAAGGGAAGAACAACGTCTTGTGCAATTCCTCATGGCTCTGCGAGATGAGTTTGAGCCCTTGAGAGGAGATATATTACTTCGCTCACCACTACCTACTGTGAATGAAGCAGTTAGTGAACTAATAGCAGAGGAGACTCGACTGAAATCTCCTATGTTCTCTGTCACTCAGACACAATCAGTTTTTGCCGCAGCCCCACAGTCACAGTTTTCCTATATGCCTCAGACACCTAGATCCCGTCAAAAGGTTAATATATATGAGTGCAGTTATTGCCATGAGAAGGGACACTGGAAGAAGGATTGTCCCAGGTTGAACAAAGACAAAGTTCGGCCTAACCCGAGTCGTGGTCCACCTAAAGATAGAGCTTCATCCAGATCGACCAGAAAAAATGCAGCCTTTCCTGACTGACCGACAATAAATAGCTCTCTTACAGAGAACTAAGGCAAGGTTACTTGAGCATTCCCTTAGGGCGCTTTAAGGTGTCTGAGCAGCTGTAGCATCTGACGCAGCTCGGCTTGCAGTTGGGTTAGCTCAGGCAGCAGCAGCCTTTCGCTTTTGGCATCTGCAGATCGAACCACCATGGGAAGGTGAGTGCATGCCAACGCCTTTATCTAACTATCTGGGGACGTCTCTCCCACAAAGACTTGCTGCTCGAAACGTCTAATCAGTCAGTCTTTATCCCGAAGAAGCGGTTTCGATCCGACAAGTCCGCCCGCATTTATTCTCTATCTTATTAGAGGGCAGCTCTCTGAGTTGGGGTAGCTAGGCTTAGGCTATTGGCTGACGCACTAGTCGCTTCTTCCTTGCTTGATGGTCTATCGCCTTCTGCTTGAAGACAAGACTAGTGGAACCAGTTGCCTAAAGCTCTAGTTGGGCTGATGAAAAACGGAAGCTGGCGATAATGCGGATCCTCGCTCAAAGGCCCGAAATCGAGCGTTTAACGCACGAGAAGCTGGTTTAGCTACAGGTCTTTCTCTCTCTTATAGGTTTCTCTCTCTTTTTTATCATAGCGGGAAGGCGAGCAATACAAGAACTATCGGCACACCGCCTGGTACTAAACCTAAAGAAGTAGCGATTCCTTTCTTGACTTTCAGAGCGACAAACTAGACAGATATTCTAAGCATCTATTTCATTAGCAGTTGCTACTGCGCATTACTCACGACGTGGATGAGAACCACAACTGTCCCCTTATAGTGGATCGCGGGCTTTTCGGCTTGAAGTTTTGTAATCAATGAAGTCCCCGTGGTGAAAGAAGACCTATTGTATCGTCTCGGGGGAATAGGATCTGAGCTTGAAAAAGTAAAGGGCGCGCTGCTTTCCCCCTCCAACTGTAATGTAAGTCGAGCTCTTTCATCCCGAGGGTTAGCCGCGTGTTAAGACTCCTCCTCTGATAGGAAGTGCCTTTGAAAGTGATAGTTGCTCGGTTTCTGTTGGTTGGGTCGATTCAATTGAGGATAAAGAATATAGCCTATGATCTCTTCCTATGTATATGTTAGCAACGAGCGTTTATTTTGACTTTCATAGCGCTCTAATATAATAGGTTTTAAAGCCTTTTTCCTGTGCCAAAAGGCTTTCATCCATCAAATTATGCCACTCCTTCCATTCAGTACGAGGAGAGAAGGAACCCGAACAAATAGAAGTACTTGATCTAACGTGATAGAATCTGTCATTAGCTCAAAAGTCCTTATTCATAGTGGTGTTCCCGATTGAGGGTCTTCCGGTAGTTTTTTTCTATATATCACAGTGGGGACAGTTAGAAGATAGAAGAGGTAGATTCGCCAGTAGTTGCTATCCTGTCTTGTCTTGCCTCTTCCTCTTTCCAGTTTCCGAGATGTTTGAATCATTTTTCGGTCTTTCGTCTGTATTTTATTCCCAAGTTAGATCAATTAGTTTCCTATGAATTAGGAAGCACCAGAAAGGAAAAGAAAAAAAGAAGTGGCGATAGCAAACCAGTGAGGAAAGTGAGTCCAGAGCTGATCCTCAAGTCAAGGAGGGAGAAGCCAAGTTCTAGTCCTGGTCCTGTACGCCTGCCAGTTAAAATAGCGGAGATGTGGTCTTATCTGATAGCCATTTCATTTGACTTATGGGGTAAGCATGAAAAAAAAGAGTCTCAAGGTTTTGAAAGGCAGGTTGATTCTATTTATCTAGTAGTAGTTGCGCACCAGTCTTGGTAGTTCAAGCGAAAGACTCACTATTGGATGTCACGCTGTCGAGCTACTTAAGTGACTTTTTCCGAAAAGTCTAGTTTGGTATAAAATCAGTTCCAGCTAGTTTTCTTGCCAGGTTTAAAAAAGAAGGAAGATAAACTGGCAAGCCAGTACCCAATTTTCTTTTTAGGAAGAAAAAGGTAGAGGAAGTCAGGGGATGGACAAGCAGTCAAACCAGCCTCCACTGGTAGGGCTTCAAGCGGGTCTAGTTCACGTTTCAAGCTCGCATGATAGTACTGTCTTTGCCCGGAAACCAGTTATTGCACTTTTTTGAGAGGGTCAGTTATCACATGGGATTTCCGGTTACGGTTACAGCTTGCTTTCCTCTTTCTAAGAAGAAGAATAGGATCGTAAAGTCCAGCCAATCAATTCCAACAAAAAGCCACCCAAGCCAGAAAGAAGGTTAGGAGAGCCTGCTTTCTTATCGTTCTTTTCTTTGTACGGCAGAAAAGCCTGTTCTCTTCGTATTGTCAGTCGAGCGCTCTTCCCGATCGCTTTCTTTTCTCTCTAACCAAGTAGGTCATTATTATGCTATCGTTCTCCATACCGAAGGGTTAAGGCAAGGGGCGTAGAGAAGAGCATTTTAGATGCTTACCTTCACTTAACTTAAAAAGACTAACCCGGACTCGCTCACTTGATGGCTTACGGGCGCAGATCGTGACATACTACGATAGGCTTCTCTTCTTCTGGTCTATACCTCGCTATTGGAGCTATTGGAATTGGCACTGGGAAAGCCTCGGTCTCGGGGAATGACTCAATTCTTTTAGCTCGAGTGAAAATGCTTCTTCTCTTCTTATTTCGCTTTCATAGTTCCATTCATCCGGTTGATGCTTTGCTTTCAAGCTTGTGACATGCTATCTTTACCCTCCCAATCCAAAGTCTCGTATCGGGTGAGAAAGATGCGTAACAACCCTATTTTCTTTCGGGCGTACAAACTTCGTAGCTTCGAGTTCAGGTGACTCAACCCAGGCTTCTGAAAGAACTCCTTTCAATTCGATTTTATGCGTGAATCATAAACGGCCTTTTTTACGCAGTTGCGAGCATAATAGAGTAATAATTAGAGTGATACCAAATCCCTTGATCCGGGTAGAAAGCTTCCCAATATTTTGGCACCGAGCTACTAGGACTCAATTTCATCGACCCTGTGAATTAGCTTCGCTACCTTCCTCCATACTTTTTGGCTACTTAAAAAAGAAAATCACTTTGACCTATCGCAACCAGGAAATTGCGCTTACAAGATAAGCTCTAAACTTGAACCTCCCTTGATCGGACCTGGCTGGCGGAAGAGGAGGAGGATGGGGACAGGCTTTTGGGACTATCACTTGGGAACAGGCAATACTGGATAGCGACTGACAGAAAGATACCAGATAGAAAGTACTTTCAATATGGGATAGGCTAACAACTGGAAAGACTTGCTTGGTGCCGCGCCCAACTCCTTATTACAAGCGAAGGATAGATTGGGGTCACGTCCTCAGGTGAAAGAAGAAGAGGCGGCCCGACTCCTCTAATCGTATATGTACTATCCTTTTATTAAGGATCCCTCTCTGGCAAGAAACTATCCCTCTATCATCCCGCGGGCCTCGGCCTTCCGCATCGCTTCATTTCAGGTGTCCGAGGAAAGGGGATGTGGTGCGGTGGGACCCATTTTCTTTAGGATAGAATGAAACTCTTTCGAACTGGGAAGCCCTTTTTTCTACGAGCTTAAGTCCTTACTATTTAAAAGTGTTTTAGGAGGAGTCCATAGTGCTTGGTCTAAGGCGTAATAGGCGAGTACCATTTGAGTTCTCCTCCAGCCTAGCTGCTTTAGGGGTCCAAACGAGTCTGTCCCCGATCTCCCTATCCCCAGTTTATGTTATAATAAAAGCTCCGGTTCGCTTTCCACTTGTGCCTTTGAGTTAGGGACGAAGTGACTCTCCCTTGCCCTTGATCCTAACCCTCGTGGATGAAGGGATTCTCTCTTACCTGGGATTTCATTGCTTCTTCCTCCTTACTAGTGGTGTTATGAAGCGTTCCCATTGGAGTGAGTCCGGGTAAGCACTCTTTTTCTTCCTTGAAAAGTGCTTCTACTCCTAACGAGAAAATTAGCTAAAGCTATTTTCGTATCATTCCCTCCATGCTTAGAGCTATTGGACATTCTCAGTACTAGGCTAATCCTAATACCATAATATCAGTCCTAGGATTAGGACTAAAAAGAATACCATTCATACCGAACTATCCTGAATAAGGTGGATTGGCTAAGGAGGCTAACGTTCCCAGAGAATAGGGCTAGGTCAATCCCAATCCCTCATTCTGAGAGTGGTTAGAAAAGCAGTTACTTTATCGTCTATATGTCGGAAAAATGGATCCTCTCCTCCAGTAATAAAAACGACAGAAAAGAAATAAGATAAGGCAAGCCTGCCAGTTGGAGTTGTAGTTCCCGGTGAATATGGATAGTAGTCATCCCTTACAGCCAGTGGAGAAAGAGGGGTGGGAGCAGTACCAGTACCTGTTGCCTTTCCAAATAGTGCTAGTTCCGAAGTCAGATTGATAGTCTCAGTCCTCGGCCCTCCAAATCTACTTGTAAATCCAGATTGGTAAAGTGAAAGTCAGTGAAAGATAGTTCTTATATAAATATAAATGCATATCACCTTACATGTCAAAGTATTTCGCATATTTAGCCCTAGAATCTTTCTCCTACTGTATATGATATTAGTATATTATTAGTTTGAAGCTTTATTACGAGCATATTATATCTATTATATATTTTCACCCATCTAATCTAGTGCTTTTCATCCTGCTGAAAGCAAGTCAAATCTAGTTCTAAGCTAGCCAGTTGAAGTTGATCAAAAATACAGGGACAATCAATGCACTTTTGCTTTGGCATAAGGAGAAAAGGAATTCTCTTTGGCACGTGACTATTGGTATGTCTAGTCGATCTCGAAAGCCTTAAACTTTTCTATCAAAATGTCTTAGTCTTATAATGAATGGGTCGAAAGAGGAGAAAATACGTTTTAGGCCCTTACAGTTCAAGTACCAGTCCCTCTCGCTTTGAAAGCGGCTAATTGCATCGCACCTATATAGTGGCTTTCGCACCTCTCGCTTGTCAGTTTAGTCATATAATCTTCCTCTTGTACCAGCCTTCGTGGCATTCTCCATAGTCCCTCCAAGGATATAGGGCCGACTTCCATTGAGCCAGTTTTTGTTTGGGTACATATAGCTCCTGTGAGAGGGGCCTCTTTCTGCTTTTGAGTTTTGAGCGAGTTGCAGTTGAAGTTGCTGTCCTAAGCTAAGCCCCTATAGTTGGAGTTGCAGTCTCTGGGTAAGCTCCTCCAGTCACTCTTCACTTAAGACAGCAGGTTCCACGCGTTCTATGGTTTTTGGTTCTAAGGCAAGTGCAAGTAGAGATGGAAATTTTGGCAAGTAGGCATCTTAGTAGAAGTACCCTTTTTCTTTCCCTGGGGGAGTACCCCCACCTAGAGTTTTCATCCATCTAGTTGAAGTCTTCATGTAAACCCTTCTCCTTTCATACTCCGACCTCCCCCTCCAAGTGGATTGAAGCTAATAGAATCTCTTCTATTAAAAACTTCTCGAAAGTCCCAGTATTTTCCTCTGCATAATCACATGTGGAAGACTCTGGTAAGGAGTCCTATCCTATAAGCATTCGTTTACCTCGGGGATTAGAAAGCAAGAAGGTAATAAAGCGGGTACAGGCCAATTCCCTTATATGCATGTCCAGTTGGGGGAACTTTACTCTTTGCTTGACTGACCTAAAACCTACTATCTCTGCGCTTTAAAACTTGTCTTTTGCTCGCGAATCAGCTTCCCTAATTCCAGAAAGGAAGGGTATGACAAGACGAGGACTTTCACTTTAAAAAGCAATTCTATTCAGTTTTTTAATTGTCTATAATATAGAACGAACGGGCTTTCTCACTGGCTAGTTTTCACTTGAAAGGGAATGTTTTGGAACGAGATTGTTCGACTTGCTTACATTGCTAGATTGAGACTGGAACTAGCTAGGGGGAATGGAGCTAGATAGATTGATGAAACTATATTTATCACTGGCTTTATCACATGTTTGCTTACTTTCCTGATGGATTGAAAACGAACTTGCTTTCTTTCAGAACCTTGTCTGAGTGGACCAACGAAACGGGCTTGCATCAGAGACTAAAAGTCTTGAAAGGACAGGGAACTCAATACTTAGATCAACGGTTCGGACCTCCCCATCCAAGATAAAATAATAATCAATTTGGCATAATATAATAGGCTTACTACTCGTTTGAAAAAGAGGGCTATCTAACTGACACTCCAACCCAACTTCAGCACCAGGAGAGGAAAAGCAAGGAAACCGACAGCAAAGAGAATTCCAACTGGCTCTCACGATATAGAAGTCGCTAGCATTGGGACTCTTTTTCGTATAGGCAGTAGTCTTACTCGTTTAGACTGTTTAGCTCATTGAGTACGTTATGAATAGAATAGGATTAGAACTATAAGTCCTATATAAGTGAGCTCTTACGCTCCTTAGGAGTGGAAGTAAGGTATTTAAAAAAAAAAAGAACTAGTGCGCAAGTCAATAGCTGCGAAGCGGTGTATGAAGCGTGTAGTTATGCGAGTAGTGTTGTTAGGCGTATTCTTATAGTATATGCGTGTTGTTAACACATAGTTGTTAATCGTAGTTAAGCACCTAGTAGTAGTAGAATCAAATAGGCGCAGGTGCGTATATATAGATTCCGAAGACGAAGGCGTATTGTTAATCAAATAGACGTATCAGGTAGAATCGAAGAAGAAGCCGTAGGCGTATTCGTATTTAGTAGATAATTTA